TCAGATAAAGATGCTATTTCCTTTCTGTCTGAAACCTTGGCACAGATCTAAGCCACGGTCCTCTCATATAGATCGAATGAAAAAGAAAGGGCAAAAAGATGATTTTTGTTTTTTAACAGTTTGGGGAATGGAAGCTGAACTTCCTTTTGGTTCTCCCCGAAAATGTCCTTCCTTTTTTGAACCCATTTTTAAGAAACTCCAAAAAAAAATTGGAAAATGGAAAAAGAAGTCTTTTCTAGTTCTAAAAATTTTAAAAGAAAGAACAAAATTTAGAAATATCTCAAAAAAAACAAAAAAATGGATTATCAAAGGCATTTTCTTTTTAAAAAAAATAATAAAAGAACTCTCAAAAGTAAATTCAATTCTATTATTTAGATTGAGAAAAGTATATAAATCAAGCGAAACTAAAAAAGAAAAAGATTCTATAATCTGCAATCAGATAATTCATAAATCCTTTAGCCGAATTCAATCTACATATTGGACAAATTTTTTACTGACAGAAAAAAAAATTAAGGATCTGACTGATAGAACAAGCACAATCAGAAATCAAATAAAAAGAATTCCAAAAGAGAAAAAAAAAGTGACTCCAGAAATAAATATTAGTCTTAATAAAACTAGTTATAATGCTAAAAGATTCGAATCACCAAAAAATATTTGGCAAATATTAAAAAGAAGAAATGCTCGATTAATCCGTAAATTACATTATTTTATAAAATTTTTCAATGAAAGGATATACATAGATATCATTCTATCTATCATTAATATTCCCAGAATTAATATACAACTTTTTCTTGAATCAAGAAAAAAAATTATTGATAAATCCATTTACAATAATAAAACAAATCAAAAAAGTATTAATAAAAAAAATCAAAATAGAATTCACTTTATTTCGACTATAAAAAAGTCACTTTATAATATTAGTAATAAGAATTCACAGAATTTTTTTGACTTATCCTTCCTGTCACAAGCATATGTATTTTACAAAATATCACAAACACAAGTTCTTAACTTGTATAAGTTAAGATCTATTCTTCAATATCACGGAACATCTTTTTTTCTTAAGACTTCGATAAAAGATTCTTTTAGAAAACAAGGAATAATTCATTCTGAATTAAGACATAAGAAACTTCGGAATCCTGGAATAAATCGATGGAAAACCTGGTTAAGAGGTCATTATCAATACCATTTATCTCAGATTAGATGGTCTAGATTAATAGCACAAAAATGGCGAAATAGAATCAATCAATGTCGTACAATTCAAAATAAAGATTTAAACAAAGAGAATTCATATGAAAAAGACCAATTAATTCATTACAAAAAACAAAATGATTACGAAGTTTATTCATTACCAAATCAAAAAGAGAATTTTCAAAAATACTATAGATATAATCTTTTATCTTCTAGATCTATTAATTATGAAAATAAGAGGGACCCATATATTTATGGATCACCATTCCAAGTAAATAAGAATCAAGAGAGTTCTTATAATTACAACACACATAAAGGCAAATTTTTTGATATACTAGGGGATATTACTAGCAAAAATTATCTAGGAAAAAGTGATATTATGTATATGGAAAAAAATCCGGATCGAAAATATTTTGATTGGAAAATTATCCATTTTTGTCTTAAAAAGAAAATCGATACTGAGGCCTGGATCAAGATCGATACCAACAATAATAAAAATACTAAGACCGGGACTAATAATTATCAAATAATTGATAAAATTGATAAAAAAGATCTTTTTTATCTTACGATTCATCAAAATCAAGAAATCAATTCACCCAATCAAAAAAAGATCTTTTTTGATTGGATGGGAATGAATGAAGAAATACTAAGTCGTCCTATATCGAATCTGGAACTTTGGTTCTTCCCAGAATTTGTACTACTTTATAATGCATATAAAATGAAACCGTGGTTTATACCAAGGAAATTGCTTTTTTTTTATTTTAATATAAATGAAAATTTTAGTGAAAATAAAAACATTAATAGAAAGCAAAAAGGGGCTATACCCTCGAATGAAAAAAAAAAAATGGAATTAAAGAATCAAAATCAAAAAGAAAAAGAATCTGCAGGCCAAAGAGATCTTAGATCAAATGCACAAAACCGAGGAAATCTTGTATCTGTTTTCTCAAACGAACAAAAAGATATTGAAGAATATTATTTGGAATCAAACATGAAAAAACATAAAAAGAAAAAACAATACAAGAGCAATACAGAAGCAGAACTCGATTTCTTCCTGAAAAAGTATTTACTTTTTCAATTGAGATGGGATGATGCTTTGAATCAAAGAATGATCAATAATATCAAAGTATATTGTCTCCTGCTTAGACTGAGAAACCCAAGAAAAATTACTATATCCTCTATTCAAAGGAGAGAAATGAATCTGGATATAATGCTGATTCAGAAGAATTTAACTCTTACAGAATTGATGAAAAGGGGGATATTGATTATTGAACCCCTTCGTCTGTCTGTAAAAAATGATGGACAGTTTATTATG